ATCGCTTTTGCTAATTCGAATTGAAGGGTGGGGCCTAGTTCCGACATCCTATCTATAGTTGGCGCATTCATCATAGTTAGCTCTTCCAGCTCCGTATCAAGGTCAGGATCCATCTCGTCACTAGCATCAATCGCGTCACTAGCAGCGTCACTAGCATCAATCTCGTCACTACCACCAACCTTTATCTCGTAATAATCCTCATCTTCATCCTCATCCATAACTTTTGGCTTGTTATCGTTCAGAAATACCGTAATGAAAGGAACATAGGAATTTGTAGCTAGGTATTTGACCAAATAGGAGCGTCCAGTTCCTATAGAACCTATCACTAAAATTCCCCTAGAGGGGGATAAGGCTAAGCGGAGCGAAAAGGGTTTTCGATGAGATGGGCAGTGCAAAGTAGTAGTCCCACACGAAGTTTGGGAATAAGTGATTGTCTGATAATGAGCAAGGAATACCCGTCTTTCTGCTAAACAGGATGGATTGAACTCATAATTCAATAGATCCTTTTTATGAATATCAACCAAGTATCGTAAGTAAATTGCTCCCGGTTCTTCAATCATTTGATAACCAGAGTCATTCTTTGATAAACGATCACTATGAGTCAGACTCAATAGAATTTGATCAATCCTTTGTTCTGTCGTTAAGGCGGAGAACTGAACCAAGAATTCTCTTTCTTCATCATCAATCAAATCACTGTTCGCGACCCAGGATTCTATTTTATCATCAACCCAATCCCCGTTCCAGTTTTTTATTTTTCTTATCAATGAATAGATCTCTTTACTTGTATGACTTAGATGTCTCGTATTTCTCGAAAAAGTGATTCGATTGATGGGATTTGATATGAGATCGATGAGATTGATATTCAAATATATCTTCTTAGAACGGAATTGTTCCAGAGCAACTAGAAAGAGATTCTTTACCCAGAAAGAATTTGGTTCAGATGTAGGATACCTATCCAGAAGTTTTCGCAACTCAATCATAGATGATTCCATCATCAAAGATTTGACCTTTTCGAACTCTGTCTGTAACTCACTAGAGGCCCCGGAAACAAAGAGAAGCTGGGTACAAACGAGATATCCAGCAACAACAAGAAGGAAAAGGATTGAATAGAAGAACTCCCAAACACTTGGCGATCTCAGATGTGTCGATATCAATGGTGACTCATTATTTCGATGAATCATTTCTTCGGACAGAAGAACATTATGTAAACACTTATTCGAAATCTCACTTATCAGATTAAGACGCGCTTTTTTCCAAAGAATTCGCCACGATCTACCCAATCTATGCCTAATATCCCGAAAGATGAATACCAATTTTTTACTGCTACTTCGTATTATGGATACCAATTTTTGACTATTACGTAGTATCAGCCATAGTTCTGGAAAAGTATCTGAAATCGGCAATAGGTCTGAAAAAGTATCTACAAAATTATCTACAAATATCCAGTACCCTGTCAAGAACCATGGCATATATGTTTGGAATAGATTCGATTTTGAGAGAGTTGAAAGAGCCCTTTGTTGAAAGGTTCTATACATCTGCCCTTTCGCAAGGCATTTCTTTAGACAAAGACGCCGTTTTTTCCTCTTTTTGCATGGTAAATCTTTCTCAGAACATGGAGTGGGAATCAAACCCATGTTTGAATTGAGATACTGATGCAAGTTCTTCTCTTCTGAATCCGATAGATTCCTAGCTGAAAGAGGTTGACAACAAGTTCTTTCAAAATGCACTCTTTGTCCCTCTGTTAGGGGTGTTCCAGAAATGTCTGCGATCGAGAAACTAGTTCTACGGACGAAGGGATCGTATCGACTTGGAAAATGGAAAGATTTGTACAAGTTATACGTTTCGTCACCACTTTGTGGAAAATCGTTAGGTATGAATATGTTAGATACCTGTGACTCGATTGGTGAAATAGTCTCTCTCCCCCCAAAAGCATATTCGACGGGCAAAGAAAATATTTTGTTGCGAATGAACAAGATATTGAGGAATTGTCCATATGTCAAATCAGAATTATGGATATGGGCCTTTTCCACAGAAAAGGGGAATCTTGTGTTAGAATAGAAGCAGAAGTGATGTGGATTATTCAAGAATCGAAGTCGATTTGCTTTATAAAAAGAAGATATCAATGAACTTCGATGAAATGTTTTCACGGGATTCAGCCAATTGTCTTGATTGTGGAATATCATTGAGAAATAGGAATCCGCCCTATCAAAGGATTTCCCGCGATTTTTTCTTGGATCAATCATCCACTTTGGTATCTTATTGAACAAAAAGGGTGCTATTTTTCCTCCATTGACCAAGAATTTCGATTTTCGGGAAGTATCATGATCGTCCAATAAAAATGGTTTCCATTTTTTCAAATGAACAATTGGAAGACCTATCGATTCTAACAACTGATTGCCGAGTTGATCATACGGACCTTTCCACCCATATAGATCGATCTCGGACCTATGAATGGGGATATTCCCGAAACTCACACAGAAAAAAGGAAGTGAGTTAGACA